TGTTCGCTCAAGAAAAGTTCTAGAAGATGTTAATCGTAAATAAGAAGATTGTTTACGAAAAAAAACTAAGAAAAATTCACATTCAAATATATAAGAATTGTACAGGAACCGAAATAGTCTTTTATTTTCTTTTGAAAAAATACAAATAGATTTTTTATGAGTAATGAGAAGACTATTCCAATTATGATATTCGTGAAGAAAGAATCGCAATGAATGCAAAAAAGGAACATCTTGAATCCAGCATTGAAGAATTTGAACCAAGATTTCCATATGGATGGGATGAGGTATTAGTATATCTGAGACATAATTTAAATGCGATAATTTGTCCTCTAAAAAGGGAAAAATGGAATGAATTGATCGTAAATTATGATATTTTGGTATTTCTTTTTTTTCTCCGAAAAAAGATACTAATCGCAGCGAGAACGGAATTTCTACAATAATTGCAAAACTTTCTGATATAATTTGAGAATCAAAATGAGAATAAAAAAAATTGTTATGCCCAATGAACCTCTTTTGGTTAGAATCATTAACCGAAGAAATCAAATAATTCTGTTGATAGATTCGAGTAATTAGGCGTTTTACAAGTGCTAAACTAGATTTATTGTCATAACCAAAAACTTCGACAGGTTCGTAAAAAATCGAACCATTTAAACCATGATCATGAGCAAGTGCATAAATATACTCCTGAAAGAGTAGCGGATATAGGAAGTGTTGTTGCCGAGATTTATCCTTTTCTAAATATCCTTGTAATTCTTCCATTGACTTACATTTCTACTTTAACCAGAAACAGTAGGCATTTCTTGGTTATCAAATTATACATAGTGCAATATGGTCAGAACAGAGTATGTATTATGTATGGCAAAAAATATATACCCCGGAAACAGGTAGTCCAATCAACAGATATTTTTCCTCTCCTCTTCTATCCAATGGGTTTATCTTCGTTATAATTCCCAGAGGTTCAAAAATCTTTTATTTTTGCAACCCGATCGCTCTTTTGACTTTGGAACAAATTCTTTTTGTCAGTATACTGTTTCTTCTACACATTCGTTTCCAATCCATAATAGAGAATAGTTAGGATTTTTTAAAAAAACAAAAAAAAAGAATAAAAGGACCACTCACAGGAGAACCCTTCCCCGCATCAGGCACTAATTTTTTTTTAACGTCTAATTAGATCGGGTAATTATTCAAATTAAGATAAGAATAGAAGCTCGTTGCTTTTTTTTACCAGAATTGGAGCCGTGGGGCTCTATCCATTTATTCACTAGACCCAACTGTAAATGTGAATTTCTTTTGTCTCCCCCCCCCCAAAAAAAAAAATGGGAATAATCCGGTAGGAATCAACTCAAAATTCTACTAAAAATGAATATAAGAAGAAATTCTATTTTCTTCTTATTATTACGACATGCTGTTTTTTCCACCCATTACCTTTCAGGATCAGTCGCGGTCTTATAGACTCTACCAATAGTCTGGACGAATTCGTTGCTTCATCCAAATGTGTAAAAGATCATAGTCGCACTTAAAAGCCGAATACTCTACCGTTGAGTTAGCAACCCAGACAAATATGATATGTAGATACGATCGAAAAAAAAAAAAAATAAATTGAATTGCACTGTACAACTACGTCAAACTATTGAACTAACAAGAAATATAAAGGAAAAATTTGAGGATCAATTATAAACACCAAAATAACAAAATGAGCAGATCGGATTAAAAAACAACGGATTTCCAATAGAAATATCAAAATTTATACAGACCACCCGTTTTCTAAAAATTTTTGATTTTCGTTAAGAAAATACATCTTGTATTGTATAACAGTAAATCCAGCAAACCCATCATTTGACTGAAGTAAAGGAAAAACCAACAGGGGTCGGAATAAATGGATCCATTTATCTACGATCAAATTATATTTGTTCGATACACCATTGTCAATATGAGTGGAATGTTGAGAGAACAAATTCAATTAATTAGTAAGTAAATCAAATAAGGATTTGTGTTGGATTGGCACAACAACAATAAAAAAGTATGAATTTTGGGTAAATAATTACCCAAAATAGATACTAGTTACCTTTCTTTTTTTTTTGTTATTTCTTTCTATAGAAAGATAATACGAATGATTGATTCCCTTGTAATATAATACACTTTTAATTTGAATCGAAAAAGTTTTCCTAATTCCAACAAATTTGTTTGACTTTTTTTTATTTCATTTTTCATTTCAAACTTGTTCGGATTTTAACCCTTCGATTTCTATATTGAAGATATACTTACAAAGTTGGTCTAACTTATTTATTGTTACTAACCCTAGATTCTTCCTCCCGATAAATGAATCAATACTTTTTGCTCGAGCTCCATCGTGTACTATTCCTATTTACCAACCCAACACAAATTAGGTTCCTAGCAAGAACAGAATAAACTATGTCGATTCAAGAGCATCTTCATTCCTATAGAAAATGGTGGATGTAAGAATCCACAACGAATCATGTCCTTCAAGTCGCACGTTGCTTTCTACCACATCGTTTCAAACGAAGTTTTACCATAACATTCCCCTAATTCAATTTCGAACCGGTATGGAATTGATTCAAGATGGAATCATGAATAGTCATTGGCTCAACGGTATATAAATACCTTTTATGTATCTATGGATAGATAAATAGTTATCCGGAAAAGTCTTAGAAAGGATTTAAGTTATTTCACCCCATATTCTATCATATGAATGAAACAGATTTCTCAAAAAGACGAATAAACGAATTTACTTAAGTCTTATTTACATCTTCAACGGATTGTTCGGGGTGGTGAATCATGAAAAGGATCCCATTTTTCTCGAACAAAAAAATTCTAAACTTAAAAAGAACAGCCTTTAATAGATTTCCAATCTAATCCCGGATGGATTGGAAATTCCGGAACAAAATCAGTTATTAACCAAATATAAACTATTTCAATGACTCGAAAAGGCCAGAAGTTTCTTTATAATATAGATTTTTCACACTTCTTCGAGTACCAAGGGTTCATAAAAATGAAGATTCAAATCCTTTTTTGTTTTCATGAGTATGGAATAGAAAAGGTCTCGTGTAAGGTAAGATTAAAGTCGTTATTTTTTCTTTCAATTCTTTCTTTCATCTGAAAGAGAAAATAAGAATCAAGAATAAGAAGAATCTAATCTTTTCGTATCCATCATATACAACGAACAATTCTTACCGGAGGTAATCATGGATATTTAAAGAATCACAGACCCTTATTGACTTAACCAAAGGACCGCTGTTACTGAACAATACAATAATATATATATAATTATATAATATAGGACTTGTTCTTTTTTTTTTTATTATCTTGTTATATTTATATTATTTTTATATTATTATATTATACAGTATACAGACAGATTTTGTTTTACTTCAGGTTTCAAAATCTTTCCGCCAATTCCACAGAATATATAAATTTTCATCCATCCAATCGTTACATTACATTGATATTCATTTGAATAAGATCAAATTCAAAAAATGGGATCCAGATTAATTCGTTTTTCTTATTTTTTTTTTTCTTAGAAGTTTTAAGACGAACCATGAAATGAAATTAATACCAAAAACTACGTAATCTTTAGTCTCCACATAAAATAAAGTGTGGAATTGGGATACACTATTTATTTTTCTTTAGGCCCCCTTGGGAATGGAATAGAAAAAAGGGCCTTTTCCATTTCGATTCAGAATGCATCATGTTATAATTCCCATTTCACGGATATGGAACACAAAGCTTCCATAAGTAACTAACTTCAATATGAATATGAGTAGTACAAGCATACTCTGAATGGGAATGCTCCCCCAATTCAAAAAAGAATTGGGAATTAAAAGAAATATCTTTATTTCTACCCGTGCACTCGATCGCGTTTGTGAGAAACCAAACGAAAGAAAAGATATAATTCGTAGAATTATTCCTAGAATTCAGAACAGAGGATTGGATCACATTATATCCAAAAAGTTGTTAAAGAGAAGAATCTTTCGTTTCTGATGAAGACGATCTGGGACGGAAGGATTCGAACCTCCGAGTGACGGGACCAAAACCCGCTGCCTTACCGCTTGGCCACGCCCCATTTAGATTTATATTCGACACTAATAAAGACTAATATTGGTATTGGTCATTCGTCAATCCCAACCCAAATACATATGAAATACATTGTTGCTAGGATTCAACACATGTAAATATAGAATAAAAAAATTATTGATCATTACATAAAATTCAATTAAGATATTGTATGAAACTATAATTCCTTGTATTCTCATTTGAGAATGAAAGGAAAGATTTTGGATTGGGGAGAGTTCGAAGAAAAGGAAGGATTTTTTGACCCGCCTTTTCATTTTTTCCCTCATAAAAAAAACTCAACCAAAATCAAATTTTCTAATCTACAAGAATGAAATGTTTGTTATGCTTAATATCTTTAGTTTAATCTGTATCTGTCTTAATTCTACCCTTTATTCGAGTAGTTTTTTCTTCGCCAAACTGCCCGAGGCTTATGCCTTTTTCAATCCCATCGTAGATGTTATGCCTGTCATACCTGTACTATTTTTTCTCTTAGCCTTTGTTTGGCAAGCCGCTGTAAGTTTTCGATAAAATCTTTACTACTCTGCAAAATTCATGATTTATCCAAAAAAATTCTAAAAATTGATAAGATCAGATAAGTTTTACATTATGAACCCTCGATTCAAAAATGGAAATTCTTGTATATTGAATTGAATGACCGCGGTGATAAATTTTGATCAACTTATTTCCTCGTTCTGACCTTCCAGTAAACAAGGACTTTCTAAGGACCCCCACAATACCCAACAATGGATATGGCCACAAATTTTTGGTAATGAAGGAATCAGAATCTTTCTTTTCTTGTATTCCAAATAAATTCGTGAAAATTGTTTTTTTTTTTTCAAGAAAAGACTTCATTTTTTGGGGCGTTATGTCAAAATAGTGTATGTGATAAAAAATGGGCAATCTATTTCCTTTTTTCAAAAAAAAAAATC